TTAGCAGTTCGCCCTGTTAATCCGCCAGGGCCCAAATAACTCAACTTTCTCCCATGAACGATTTGTGTCAATGGATTAGTTCGATCCAAAACTTGAGATAATGGGTGTAATCCGAAAAAGGATTCATAAGTAGTTGTTAACGGAGTTGAAGTTACCAAATTCTGAGGAGTAGGTATCAATTTATGCCTAATTGCTCCGCCTATAGTTCCCTTAACTACATTTTCTAAACGAGCCAGAGCCAACCCGAGCTGGTCTTGTAAAAGATCCGCTACAGAGCGAATACGTTTATTTTTCAAATGATTCATATCATCAAGTGTACCCATTCCAAATTTCATCCCAATCAAATGATCAGCAGCTGCTAATATATCTCGTGGTAACAAAAATATATTGTTCTGAGGTATATTAAGATTAAGTCTCCAGTTAATATTTCGGCGCCCAATCCTTCCTAATTCACACCTTTGGTGAAAGAATTTTTTTTGTAATTCCTTACATAAGGATTCAGAAAATATGGGATCCCCACCTACACAAGAAAATTGTTGATAAAACTCCAAAATAGCATTTTCTTTTGACCCAATTTTTTTTTTCTCCTTATCGGTCAAGAAGGATAAGAAAATTTCAGGGTAGCAAACATTCTCTAGAATTTCTCTTAGATTCGAACCCATAGCTGATGATAGAACTAGAATAGATATTTTCTGTTTCCTACTCACACGAGCCCATATTCTTGCTTTTTTATCAATCTCTAATTCTAACCTGCCTCCCCAATCTGATATTATGGTGCCGGTATAGACCGAAATCCCGTTATGATCCAATTCTGACTGGTAATAGATACCAGGACTTTGTAATATTTGATTGATCACAATTCTGTATATTCCGTTTACTATAGAAGTTCCAAGGGAATTCATTAAAGGAATGTTTCCAATAAAAATTCTTTGTTCTTGCATATTCCTACTAGTTTTCCAAATTAATCCCGCGGATACATATAATTCAGAAGAATATGTAAGTGATTCATAGACAGCATCTCGTTCTTTTATCAGAGGTTCTACCAATTGATATGTTTCCACAAATAATTGAAATTCAATTTCGTGATCTATATCTTCTATTTTTGGAAATTTAGAAAGTTCTTCTATTAAACCCTGATCAATAAACCGATAAAACCCTTCAAATTGTATCTGATTAAATCCGGGTATTGTAGATGTTCCCTCTTTTCCATCCCCGAGCATCTTTTTTGAATTTATCATTTATCCGTTTATTGCAAAAATTCCATCCCATCTCTCATTCTTCACCGAATCATATCCATAGAATTCGATCTAGTAATAATGGAATTTCTATTCTGTTTACTGAATCACATGAAATTTTATCCAACTCCAAGATATATGGAATGTATGAAATACGTATGAACGGAGACTATATTCAATTGGAATTTTTTATAAGAAAGAGATCCAAATGGAACAGAATTGAGAAATACCACTGGAACTTATGGAGTTTTGTAAAGACTAGAAAAAAAAGTACTTGCATTTTCACCTATGATATTACATATTCCAATTCCATTGCATACCATAAAAAAATGTATTCATCATTGGATCTGTTCGAGCAGATAAACATATAATAAATAGAAAACTTTTTTTTAACCACTTTCCTTTTTCATGTATTTGTATTTCGTGGTTAAAAAAAAGAGTTGCAGAAAAGATATTTATTTGTACCTATTTTGAATAGAATATTCAGAATATCATTGAATTGAAGTAGGGAAGAAAACTTGTGTGTTTTTTTTTTTATTTATTAATTTTGTTTATTATTAAAATAAAATAAAAAAGAATGGACAGATATATAATATATATATAATATATATAAGTCTCTTTTTCTTCTTTTATTGTGGTACAGTTCTATTTGGGACAGCACATGCTGTGCTCTATCAAAAATTCAATTTTCTCTTCAATGTATTCAATGAAAAATTGAAATACAAAAATTTATTGAGAATTACTCCTCAAAAGCATCCCTAGAGAGATAAAATACCCCATTATAGAGCTATAGCTCTATAAATAACGTAACGTATGTTCTGATTCTGGGGTTTACATATACTCATCATTACTTTTATAATTGAAATTGAAGAAGATTTCTTTTTAATTGAAAAAACTCAATATAGATTAGTTATAAATCTATTTCTAATGATTTTCTTAATATTATTAGAAATAAACAAAATGTAGATTTGAATTCAAAAACGGTCATGAATTTATAGTCAATAGTTAATGGTTCTGATTTGTATTTGTACTGGATTCTATATTTTGTGACTGAAAATCTATATTTTTTTTTCAACTCCGAAAAAAAAAAGAGAAAATTTGAATCTAGTTTCTATCGTTTTGGCGGCATGGCCGAGTGGTAAGGCGGGGGACTGCAAATCCTTTTTCCCCAGTTCAAATCCGGGTGCCGCCTCAACAACAGACTTGAAATCCTACGTTATAACTATAACAAACGTAGGAAAAGACTCTTGATACTTTCTTTTCGTGATTCTAAGCCCCTGGCTCTCGAGGTTCTATTCTCTAACCTAAAGTTTTGCCTATCAGATTCAAGGAAAACTTAAAGTAGTGGAGGGAAATCCGTCTGAGTCTTCAATTAGATTGCATAGCCAGAGAGGGAATTAAATTAATAGTTTTGGAAAGATACTTTGGATACAGACTCATCAAAGTCTCGGAATGCTCAGACATTCAATCACTAGTAGATTAGATGAAGAATTGCCTTTCGTTTTACTTCCAAAAATAAAAAACGATAAAAGAAAGAAAAAGGCTTATTATTTCTACATGTGAGTCAGATTCCTTGGATACTTCGAAAAGTGTTCGTTTACTTGTGTTTACATCTTGTCGATTCTACTAGAAATTCTATAATTAAGAATAACAATAACTCATTATAAGATAAATAAGATAAGTGGATTTTTTGGATGTAGTTCATCAATGGTGACCAAATACCTCTCCCTTTTTTTGACTCTGCACCAGTGATTTCACTATTATTAGTGAACAATAATGGAATAGTTTCTTCATATTCATAGAAATAGGGGACAGAATTCACATGGATATAGTAAGTCTCGCATGGGCTGGTTTAATGGTAGTTTTTACATTTTCCCTCTCTCTCGTAGTGTGGGGAAGAAGTGGACTCTAGAAGTACTCCTAATTGCGGTAATAATCAAACTCTATCAACCTGTATCAATTGTTTTAGTTTTCTAGACCGGTCGGCAATTTTTTTTAAGAGTTTTTTTTAGAAATAAGATTTATGTTTTATTTTATTGACTCATTTTCTATTTTTATATCCGGGTTTACACCGTTAACCATTCATGGGGTAACCCCTTTTCGAAATCTGAAGAAGTTTCCATCAAATTCGGATTATCTGTATTAAATGGATCAAATAAACAAATGAAATTGAGAAAGTATGTACATACATTTAATATTCTATTTAATTTATATTGACATTTATAAAGAAAAAGAGAGATATGGGTGGATTCCTTTATATTAAGATATTTCACTTATATCTTTATACATTACAATAACCATAATGAATGGCTAGTTATGGTAGAAAGAGATCTCTTTCTACCATAACTAGCGGGCCCCTTAGGATACTACTACTACTGAGTCTAATGCATTCCGTTCATTTAAGACGAGAAATTGAAATCTTTTTTTTTCATTGATAGTCAAATTTTATTCAAATTAATTATTTTGACTAACCGTTTTTACGTAAATTATAAGCAAAAAAGCAGTAGGAATGAGAATGAAGAGTGCAGTAGCAATAAATGCAAGAATATTTACTTCCATAATTTAATCGTTTATTATTGATTTTTTTTTCTTTGGAATATCTCGGGATTTAATCCCATAGAGATGAGAAATCTTTCGCTTGTAAACTCACTCAGATGAATTAGATTTCGATGATATCGAATCAAAGAAATATCATGAATAACAATATCGGAGCTATAAAATCGATTCATCGTCAAGAATTTAATAGTATAACATAGGAAGATCGTTTATCCACACCGAATACATAATGAGATTCCTGATCCAATAAAAAAAGAGTTATTTAGGATTCTTTTTCCCCGCTTTCTTTTCTACACCCTAGTACTTTACTTTCCTTGTAAAATCATCTGCTGAAGTATCATAAAAAACCTTTTCTACTTCGATTGTTTACAAAAAGAGTTTCTAAAAAACCTTAAATAAACAATAGAAATCAAATAGAGAAAACAAGTACGAAGTTCAATTTGAAATAAAAAAAAATTAAGGGTCTATCATCTTTTTGGAACACAAAGAAAGGGGAATGTGATAAAGACGAGTCCCAGTAAAAAAACGAAAATATTCCAAAAAATTAACTGTTTCAATTTTCTTACGAGTTTTTTATTCGACACCGACTCTAATATGCATATTCATTAGGGAAGACGAATTTTCTCTTTCTTTTTTAAATATCCTTTTTCCTTGGTTGGATTCGAACTATTTTCAATTCCTTGACTTCATAGTATATATAGGTACTCTTGGCAAACATATTATACGCTATCCTATTTCATTTTCCTACACGAGTTAATGGGAGATTAATTGACAAAAAGCAGAAACCCCGTACAGTATCTCTTTCTTGAAGTGTTGAGATGCTCTCAATAATTATAATTATACTAATTTACATATGTCTCTCTACCATCAATTGGTGCTAGTTAAAATAATGTAAATACCCCTTTCTTTTGCTTGATGAAAAAAGAAAAATAAAACAAAAAGATAAACGAAACCATTTTGATCCCCCTGCCCAGAAACAAAAAGGGGAGTTTATGTCTTTTTTTTTTATTGAATCCGCCGGGACTGACGGGGCTCGAACCCGCAGCTTCCGCCTTGACAGGGCGGTGCTCTGACCAATTGAACTACAATCCCATGGAAATCCAGTGGATAGCTTCCATATTCCTTCTTATGATTTCATTTTAATCATTTCAATTTTAGATTCAAATTAGTGTTTTGTAACAAAGAAAGTCACAAGTGATATATTGATAT